GAACAGAAACAAATAAAAATTAATTTAGATTTAGAAGGGCGAGAAAAAAAAATAAGATTTCTATTTGAAAGATTTCTAAGTGATCCTAACAATAAAGCAATTAGAAAACAAGCTATTGGAGTAAAAGAAATCATAAAAAAAGTTCCGCAACGGTCATACAAATTAATAGACGATTTGGAACAAGAAGAGGGAGAAAACCAAGAAACTTTGGGAACGGATTCTCAGATTCGTTCAAGAAAATGCAAACGTGTAGTGATTTTTAATCATAACATCGAAAAAACCAATGGTTATAGTAATTCGCAAGATACTAATAATAATGATGAAACAGACAACATTGCTTTGATACGTTATTCACAACAATCTGATTTTCGTCGAGCCCTAATTAAAGGCTCAATGCGCGCTCAAAGGCGTAAAACAGTTATTTGGAAAGCCTTTCAAGCAAACGTACATTCCTTTCCTTTTTTGGACAGAATCGACAAAGACATTTATTTTTCTTTTGATTTTTCGGAACCGATAAAAAAAAAATTTCAAAATTGGCTATGGAAAAAGTCAGAATTAAAAATATCAGACTATAGAGAGAAAAAATCAAAAGAAAATACTAAAAAAGAAGAAGAAAAAAGAAGGGAAAATGCACGTATAGAAATAGCAGAAACCTGGGATAGCATTATAATTGCTCAAGTAATAAGAGGTTTTGTGTTAGTAACCCAATCAATTCTGAGAAAATATATTATATTACCCTCATTGATAATAGTTAAAAATATTGGCCGTATACTACTTTTTCAATTTCCTGAATGGTCGGAGGATTTAAAGGATTGGAAGAGAGAAGTGCATGTTAATTGCACTTATAATGGCGTTCAATTATCAGAAAAAGAATTTCCGAAAAACTGGTTAATAGACGGTATTCAAATAAAGATCCTATTTCCTTTTCGTCTGAAACCTTGGCACAAATACAAATCTAAGCTTAAGCTACGAAAACTAGGAAACAATTATAACGATCCAATGAAAAAAAAAGAACAAGAAAATGATTTTTGTTTTTTAACAGTTTGGGGAATGGAAACTGAACTTCCTTTTGGTTCTCCCAGAAAACAACTTTCATTTTTTGAACCTATTTTTAAAGAACTCAAAAAAAAGATTTTCAAATTAAAAAAAAAGTGTTTTAGAATTCTAATAATTTTAAAAGAAAGAACAAAATTTTTTCTAAATGTTTCAAAAGAAAGTAGAAAATGGGTTATTATAAATATTCTATTTATAAAAAAAATAATCAAAGAACTCTCAAAAATGAATCCAATTATACTAGTTGGATTAAGAGAAATAGAATTATATGAATTGAGTGAAAGCAAAAAAGAAAAAAATTTGATAATCGATAATGAAATAATTCATGAACCGTCCATTAACATTCAATCTACAAATTGGACAACTTTTTCATTAACAAAAAAAAAAATACAAGATCTAACTGATAGAACAAACAAAATCATAAATCAAATACAAAAAATTGCAAAAGACAACAAAAAAGGATTTATAAACCCACATATAAATATTAGTTCTAACAAAATGAATTATGATGATAAAAGAGTGGAATCACCACAAACGATTTTGCGGCTATTAAAAAGAAGAAATGTTCGACTAATACGTAAATCAAATTATTTTATAAGATTTTTCATTGAAAGAATATATATAAATATCTTTTTATTTTTCAGTAATATTCCTAGAATAAATGCACAACTTTTTTTTTATTTTTTTGAATCAACAAAAAAAGATTTTAATAAATACAGCTCCTATAATAACTATATTTACAATAATGAAACAAATCAAGAGAAAATTGATAAAAGAAATAAAAATATAACGCAGTTTATTTCGACTATAAAAAAGTCACTTTCTAATATTACTAATAAGAACTTACAAACTTTTTGTGACTTATCTTATTTGTCACAAGCATATGTATTTTACAAATTATCACAAAGCCCGGTTTTTAACTTTTTGAATTTAGATAAGTTAAGATTAAAATCTGTCTTTAAATATAATGGAGCATCTCTTTTTCTTAAGAAGGAAATAAAAGATTATTTCCTTGGAACACAACAACTATTTCAGTTCGAATTGAGACATAAGACCCCCCCCCCCAATTCTGAAATAAATCAATGGAAAAATTGTTTAAAGGGTTATTATCAAAATAATTTATCTCAGTCTAGATTAGTCCCACAAAAAAGTAGAAATATAGTCAATCAACACTCTAGAGCTCAAAATAATCATTTAAACAAATGGGATTCATATGAAGAAAACCCATTAATTAAGTCCGAAAAAAAGAATATTATAAAACAATATAGATATGATATTTTATCATATAATTTTATAAATTATGAAGATAAGAAAAACTTATCTATCTATAGATTACCATTACAAGTAAATCATAACCAAGCGGTTTTTGATAATTACAACGAGCATAAACGAAAATTTTTTAATATGCTGGTAAGTATCCCTATCAATAATTATTTAGTAGAAGATAATATTATAAATAGAAAGACTAATCCGGATAGAAAAAATTTTGATTGGATAATTCTCAATTTTTGTCTTAGAAAGAAACTGGATATTAGAGCCTGGATCAATATGGATACTGAAACCAACAGTAATAAATATACTAAGACTAGGGCTAATAATTATCAAATAATTGATAAAATCGACAAGAAAGGTCTTTTTTATACCATAATTCATCAAAATAAAGAAATGAACCCATCAAAAAAAAAAAAAAAACTTTTTGATTGGATGAGAATGAATGAAGAAATACTAAGTTGTCCCATATCGAATCTCGAACTTTGGTTTTTCCCAGAATTTTTGAGACTTTATACTTCGTATAAGATTAAACCATGGTACATACCAATCAAATTTCTCCTTTTAAATTTTAATATAAATGAAAATGCCAGTGAAAATAAAAAAAAAACCGGAAAGGAAAAAAGAGATATTTTTATATCAATATTTTCAAATGAAAAAAAATATCTTGAATTAGAAAATCAAACTCAAGGAGAAAAAGAATGCACAATCAAAACAGATTTTGAATCAACTCTCTCAAACCAAGAAAAAGCTATTGAAGAAAATTATGTGGTATCAAAGATGAAAAAAAATAAAAAACAATCCAGGACCAATATGGAAGCGGAGTTTTATTTTTTACTAAAAAGATATTTACTTTTTCAATTGAGATGGGGCGATTCTTTAAATAAAAAAATGCTCGATAACATCAAAATATATTGTTCCCTGCTTAGACCGATAAACCTAAGAGAAATTACTATAGCCTCTATTCAAAGGGGAGAAATAAATCTGGATCTTATAATGATTCAGAAACATTTCACTCTTACAGAATTGATTAAAAAGGGAATATTACTTATCGAACCAGTTCGTCTGTCTATAAAAAATGAAGGACAATTTATTATGTATCAAACTCTAGGTATCTCGTTGGTTCATAAGAGTAAGCACACAATTAATCAAAGGTACCGCAAAAAAGGCCTTGTTGATACGAAGAATTGTGATGAATTCATTCCAAAACATCAAAAGATGACTGAAAATAGAAACAAAAATCATTATGATTTGTTTGTTCCTGAAAGCATTTTATCCCCTAGACATCGTAAAGAATTAAGAATTCTAATTTGTTTCAATTCTCGGACTAGAAATGGTCTGCCTAGCAATGCATTTTTTTGTAATGAAAATAAGGTAAGGAGTCCAGTTTTGAATAAAAGCAAAATAAATCAAAATACACTAATGAAATTAAAATTCTTTCTTTGGCCTAATTATCGATTAGAAGATTTCGCTTGTATGAATCGCTATTGGTTTGATACCAATAATGGCAGTCGTTTCAGTATGGTAAGAGTACATATGTATCCGCAATTTAAAGATCAACTTAACCGTGTACTGGAAAAAAGTGAAATACGGATTGATTTTATTTACCATACTGTATGGCGTATATGAAGACAAAAAGAGGCAGACATGTATTGTTTTGCATTCCATTATAATACATGATAATAATTCAATGACCTATTAATATCTAGAAATGATATAAAAATATTCTTAGTTTATTGTTAAATTTTAGGTATAATTTTTTACCGTTTGTAAGTGTAGACAACTATCTTTTTTTTATTTACCTACTCGAATCCAATTTTAAAACTGGGAATTAGTAACAAAATTAAGATTATTGTATTGTCTATGCCAAATAAAAAAAAAATGAGTATAATTATTATTATTGATCAATAAAAATATCTAGCAATATCAATATAAGGTCGGTGGGGGAGGGGAGAAGATTTCATTTTATGGTAAAAAAGTCATCCATTTCGGTTATTTCAAACGAAGAAAAAGAAGAAAACAGGGGGTCTGTTGCATTTCAAATACTAGGCCTCACTAATAGGATACGCAAACTTTCTTCACATTTGGAATTGCACAGAAAAGACTATTTGTCTCAGAGAGGTCTCCGTAAAATTTTGGGAAAACGCCAAAGGATGCTGTCTTATTTGTCAAAGAAAAATCGAATACGTTATAAAGAATTAATTAATCAGTTAGATATTCGGGAATCAAAAAAGTGTTAATTTGAATTTGAAGAGGTGTTTTGAATTATTGAATTATTTGATTTATTAGATCTTGACTTTGATTTTCTATTTTAATGAACTGATTTTCGCTTTTCAGTAATTGATGAAAGAATGAATCAAGGAAAAAGAAAAACTTATGAATATACCAGCTACAAGAAAAGACCTCATGATAGTAAATATGGGTCCCCACCACCCATCAATGCATGGTGTTCTTCGACTCATTGTTACTCTCGATGGTGAAGATGTTATTGACTGTGAACCAATATTAGGCTATTTACATCGAGGAATGGAAAAAATTGCGGAAAACCGAACAATTATACAATATCTGCCTTATGTAACGCGTTGGGATTATTTAGCTACTATGTTCACAGAAGCAATAACGGTAAATGGACCGGAGTTATTGGGAAATATCCAAGTGCCTAAAAGAGCCAGCTATATCAGAGCAATTATGTTGGAGTTGAGTCGTATAGCTTCTCATCTGTTATGGCTTGGTCCTTTTATGGCAGATATTGGGGCGCAGACTCCTTTCTTCTATATTTTTAGAGAAAGAGAATTAGTATATGATTTATTTGAAGATGCCACCGGTATGAGAATGATGCATAATTATTTTCGTATCGGAGGAGTAGCGGCTGATTTACCTCACGGTTGGATAGATAAATGTTTAGATTTTTGCAATTATTTTTTAATAGGAATTACTGAATATCAAAAACTTATTACTCGAAATCCTATTTTTTTAGAACGAGTTGAAGGAGTAGGCATTATTGGTAGAGAGGAAGTAATAAATTGGGGTTTATCAGGACCAATGCTACGAGCTTCTGGAATACAATGGGATCTTCGTAAAGTTGATCATTATGAATGTTATGACGAATTTGATTGGGAAGTACAGTGGCAAAACGAAGGAGATTCATTAGCTCGTTATCTAGTCCGAATTGGTGAAATGACAGAATCCATAAAAATTATTCAACAAGCTCTAGAAGGAATTCCAGGGGGACCATATGAGAATTTAGAAATCCGATACTTTGATAGAGAAAGGAATCCAGAATGGAATGATTTTGACTATCGATTTATTAGTAAAAAACCTTCTCCCACATTTGAATTACCGAAACAAGAACTCTATGTGAGAGTTGAAGCCCCAAAGGGAGAATTGGGAATTTTTTTGATAGGGGATCAGAGCGGTTTTCCTTGGAGATGGAAAATTCGTCCGCCGGGTTTTATCAATTTGCAAATTCTTCCTCAGTTAGTTAAAAGAATGAAATTGGCTGATATTATGACAATACTAGGTAGCATAGATATCATTATGGGAGAAGTTGATCGTTAAAATGATAATTGATACAACAGAAGTACAAGATATTAATTCTTTTTCTAGATTCGAATTTTTAAAAGAGACCTATGGAATTATATGGACCCTTATTCCTATTTTTACTCCAGTATTGGGAATCACAATAGGTGTACTAGTTATTGTATGGTTAGAAAGAGAGATATCCGCAGGGATACAGCAACGTATTGGACCTGAATACGCCGGACCTTTGGGAGTTCTTCAAGCTTTAGCAGATGGGTCAAAGCTACTTTTCAAAGAAAATCTTTTTCCATCTAGAGGAGAAACTCTTTTATTCAGTATCGGACCGTCCATTGCGGTCATATCCATTTTAGTAAGCTATTCGGTAGTTCCTTTTAGTTCTCACCTTGTTTTAGTGGATCTCAATATCGGTGTTTTTTTATGGATTGCCGTTTCAAGTATCGCTCCCCTCGGCCTTCTTATGTCAGGATACGGTTCAAATAATAAATATTCTTTTTTAGGCGGTCTACGAGCTGCTGCTCAATCGATTAGTTATGAAATACCATTAACTTTATGTGTATTATCAATATCTCTACGTGCGATTCGTTAAGATATAAAGTGTTCTCTATTCCTTCCTTTCTAGGAAAAGCGGGCGGAATAATTTGAGTAAATATCTTTATTTTTTATTCATTATTCAGATGGATGAACTAAATCAGATAGTTATATGAGTGAAAGAAAGCAGCTTATATAATATATAAATTCGCAGTAAAAAAAGTGAGTCTCATTTTCTATGTATAAGAGTTAGAGAGTTGAGCGGAAATAAACATAAGCATAAGAAAGCGGTTGCCCCAAGATTGGCTGATTCGTCATCTTGACTTGAAGCGGGTTCAAAAGATCAACCATAGTGAGTTTTCACTATCCTTTGTATGTATTCTCATACATGTATTACCTTAACGGATGATTGAACAAAAACGAGTGGATGGTTAGAAACACCAAGATACACAAAGGATTAGTAATGAAGGTTATGTAAAAGAATATTTCTGCATAATATACAAAGAATATTAATTGGGGCTTTACGTTAGTAGAAATGATTAGGCAGTACTTCCGATGATTCCGATCCAGAGTATGCTCCTATTCGTCGATTAAATAAATGACTATTGGAAACGAAATAATCCTTTAATTTTATTTTTTTTTATAAGTCCCCTTTTTCCAGAAACAGAAAGAAGAATCAAAACGAAAAAAAGATTTTTTTTTATACTTTCTTTATACTTTTATCCTTTCCTTTCTATATCCATATTTATATAGATATAGATAGAAGTCGTATCATAATTTATAAATTAATATATAATGCTTTTTCATAATTGAAAAGGACGAATTATTTCTATTTTTAGAAGTTAGAATTTAGAAGTTAGAAGGAGTATTTCATTGAAGAATTAAGTTATTACTCAACAACGAAAATTTGAAATTATTATTGAAATCAGTAAATAAAGGATGAGATCAATTCCGAAGTACTTTATTTTTAGATTTTTAATTATTATATATATATAATAATTATATATATAAGAATTAAAGAAGAACCGACAGAATTAAATTGGTCTAATTCGGGATCGTACAATAAAATTTGACCTTATCCGTCGTATAAACATATCAAGATAAAATAATATTGCCCCGATCCTTAGATTTATTTATGGTCCTCAAGGAGCCGTATGCGGTGAAAATCTCATGTACGGTTCTGTAATAGCGATGATAACAGTGCTTGTATCACCGACTATGATTATCTAATAGTTCAAGTACAGTTGATATAGTTGAGGCACAATCAAAATATGGTTTTTGGGGATGGAATTTGTGGCGTCAACCTATAGGGTTTATTATTTTCCTAATTTCTTCCCTAGCAGAATGTGAAAGATTACCTTTTGATTTACCAGAAGCAGAAGAAGAATTAGTAGCAGGTTATCAAACCGAATACTCGGGTATAAAATTTGGTTTATTTTACGTTGCTTCCTATTTAAACCTATTAGTTTCTTCATTATTTGTAACAGTTCTTTACTTGGGCGGTTGGAATATCTCTATTCCGTACATATTTGTTTTTGATTTTTTTGAAATAAATAAAACATATGGTGTTTTTGAACCGACAATTGGTATGTTTATTACATTAGCTAAAACTTATTTGTTCTTGTTCATTCCTATCACAACAAGATGGACTTTACCTAGGCTAAGAATGGACCAGCTATTGAATCTTGGCTGGAAATTTCTTTTACCTATTTCTCTCGGTAATCTATTATTAACAACTTCTTCCCAACTCTTTTCACTGTAAAAGAACATCATATCCTATATTCTCAACTTGGATCAAACAAGAGAAATAAACAAACATAAAATTATTCATATATATTTACGATATGTTCCCTATGATAACCGGGTTCATGAATTATGGTCAACAAACAGTACGAGCTGCAAGATACATAGGTCAGAGTTTCATGATTACCTTATCCCACGTAAATCGTTTACCCATAACTATTCAATATCCTTATGAAAAGGTAATCGCCACGGAGCGTTTCCGCGGTCGAATCCATTTTGAATTTGATAAATGTATTGCTTGTGAAGTATGTGTTCGTGTATGCCCTATAGATCTGCCCGTCATTGATTGGAAATTGGAAACTGATATTCGCAAGAAACGATTACTTAATTACAGTATTGATTTCGGAATCTGTATATTTTGTGGTAACTGTGTTGAGTATTGTCCAACAAATTGTTTATCAATGACTGAAGAATATGAACTTTCTACTTATGATCGTCACGAATTGAATTATAATCAAATTGCCCTGGGTCGTTTACCAATGTCAGTACTTGACGATTATACAATTCGAACAATTTTGAATTCTCCTCAAAAAAATAAATAAATCCTTGATGAAAGAAAGATCTTGAATTACTAAGGGTCAGTAAATAAATGAGTTTTTTCGTTTTGTTTGGTCTCAATAACGAAAAATTTCAACTATTGATTGATTCGTAAGAAGTCCATCGTAATTTGGATTGAAAGGATTGAAAATTCATTAATTAATATATCTGACATTATTTCGAAATGTATAGTTTCGTATTCGAACTAATCTATTCAGATAAAACATGAAATTAGTCCAATAACTGTACCCCACATTAATTCATACCCCTTAGGATTTAATTCAATTAGAAATTTCTTATGAATCATCAACAATTTTTTCTGGTTTGGTCTCAATAAGGTCATGAAAAACATTTCGATTTATTTATCTCTTATTTTACATATAATGGATTTGCCTGGACCAATACATGATTTTCTTTTAGTCTTTCTGGGATTAGGTCTTATCTTAGGAGGTATAGGAGTAGTATTACTTAACAACCCAATTTATTCTGCCTTTTCGCTGGGATTAGTTCTTGTTTCTATATCCTTATTATATATTCTATCAAATTCATATTTTGTAGCCGCTGCCCAACTCCTTATTTACGTAGGAGCTATAAATGTTTTAATCATATTTGCTGTGATGTTCATGAATGGTTCAGAATATTACAAAGATTTGAATTTTTGGAACGTTGGGAATGGGTTTACTTTACTGATTTGTACAAGTATTTTTGGTTTACTAATAACTATTATTACGGATACATCATGGTACGGGATTATTTGGACTACAAGATTAAACCAGATTATCGAACACGATTTGATAAGTAATAGTCAACAAATTGGAATTCATTTATCAACGGATTTTTTTCTTCCATTTGAATTCATCTCGATAATTCTTTTAGCGGCTTTGATAGGTGCAATTAACGTGGCGCGCCAATAATAAATCTATAAAATTGATAACAGCAATCCAAATTAAACTCCATTCTGTGTTATCACAGTTATTTACCTTCAATTAGAATTTAAGATTGTTTATGTTATAAACTAAAAATTCTTTTATTCGCTTTATTACCAATATATTTCTTTATTTCGTACTTTATTTTTATATTTTATATTATAGTCAATTGAATCCTTTCTATTATTGTTCATATTATATTGAAATGAATCGAAATTGATAAGGAGTTGGTCAATGATGCTCGAACATGTACTTGTTTTGAGTGCCTACTTATTTTCTATCGGTATCTATGGATTGATCACCAGCCGAAATATGGTTAGAGCTCTTATGTGTCTTGAACTTATACTGAACGCGGTTAATATAAATTTCGTAACATTTTCTGATTTTGTTGATAGTCGCCAATTAAAAGGAGATATTTTCTCCATTTTTGTTATAGCCATTGCAGCCGCTGAAGCAGCCATTGGACCAGCTATTGTTTCGTCAATTTATCGTAACAGAAAATCAACTCGTATCAATCAATCGAATTTGTTGAATAAATAGTATGAATGATCAGTAGGAATATGAATGATAAGTAGCATTAACCCTACAAATTAGAATATTCATAAATTCGAATTAGTGTATATTATACATAATGTATGATCATGTTTGCGAAAATATAAGAAATCAAAGTATCTTGGTTCTCTCCTATGAGTCAATCCGGAGGTAGATTGATTATAAAAATTCTGGTAAATCTAAACCATTGAGTCATCTGGTATCTAAATATATGATTCATTTACATACAAGTTTACTAGATCGAAAATTTATTATTAAAAAAAGATTATAGATCCAATGTCACATTCAGTAAAGATTTATGATACGTGTATAGGGTGTACTCAATGTGTCCGAGCTTGTCCCACAGATGTATTAGAAATGATACCTTGGGATGGATGTAAAGCTAAACAAATAGCTTCTGCTCCAAGAACAGAGGATTGTGTGGGTTGTAAAAGATGTGAATCTGCCTGTCCAACGGATTTCTTGAGCGTTCGAGTTTATTTGTGGCATGAAACAACTCGAAGTATGGGTCTAGCTTATTGATACTTTCCAAAAAACCTACTTGAATACGATACGACTACACTACAGTTTTATTTTTTTGCCTTTACCGACAAAAACCCGTGCTCAATATTATTGAGCACGGGTTTTTCTGGTCCAAGTGTATCTTGTTTTTACCACGAATTATTTTCCTTGGTTAACGATAATTGTAGTTTTGCCAATATTTGCGGGTTCCCTAATTTTCTTTCTTCCTCATAGAGGAAATAAGATAATTAGGTGGTATACTCTTTGTATATGTATAATCGAACTCCTTCTAACAACCTATGCATTCGGTTATCATTTTCAATTGGACGATCCATTAATCCAACTGACAGAGGATTATAAATGGATTGATTTTTTGGATTTTTCCTGGAGATTGGGAATAGATGGAATTTCGATAGGACCTATTTTGCTGACGGGGTTTATCACTACTTTAGCTACTTTAGCGGCTCGGCCAATTACTCGAGAATCCCGAGTATTCCATTTCCTGATGTTAGTAATGTATAGCGGTCAAATAGGACCATTTTCTTCTCAAGACCTTTTACTTTTTTTCATCATGTGGGAATTAGAATTAATTCCAGTTTATCTACTTCTATCCATGTGGGGAGGAAAAAAACGTTTGTATTCAGCTACAAAATTTATTTTGTACACTGCAGGAAGTTCCGCCTTTTTATTAATGGGAATTCTAGGTATTTGTTTATCTGGTTCTAATGAACCAACATTAAATTTTGAAACATCAGCTAATCAATCGTATCCTGTATCACTCGAAATGCTATTCTATATTGGATTTTTTATTGCTTTTGCTGTCAAATCGCCGATTATACCCTTACATACTTGGTTACCAGATACTCATGGAGAGGCACATTACAGTACTTGTATGCTTCTAGCTGGAATCTTATTAAAAATGGGAGCGTATGGATTGGTTCGGATCAATATGGAATTATTACCTCGCGCACATTCTTTATTTTCTCCTTGGTTGATGATAGTCGGCACAATTCAAATAATATATGCAGCTTCAACATCTCCCGGTCAACGTAATTTAAAAAAAAGAATAGCTTATTCCTCCGTATCTCATATGGGTTTCATAATTATAGGACTTGGTTCTATAAACGATACAGGACTTAATGGAGCCATTTTACAAATAATCTCTCATGGATTTATTGGCGCGGCGCTTTTTTTCTTGGCAGGAACGAGTTATGATAGAATGCGTCTTGTTTATCTCGATGAAATGGGTGGAATGGCTATCACAATTCCAAAAATATTTACGACTTTCAGTATCTTATCAATGGCTTCTCTTGCATTACCGGGCATGAGCGGTTTTGTTGCAGAATTAATAGTATTTTTTGGAATACTTAATAGCCAAAAATATCTTTTGATGACGAAAATACTAATTACTTTTGTAATGACAATTGGAATGATATTAACTCCTATTTATTCATTATCTATGTTACGTCAGATGTTCTATGGATACAAGCTTTTTACTGCTACAAACTCTTATTTTGTCGATTCTGGGCCGCGAGAATTTTTTGTTTCGATCTCTATTCTTTTACCCGTCATAGCTATTGGTATTTATCCAGATTTCGTTTTCTCACTATCAGTTGACAAAGTCGAAGCTCTTCTATCTAATTATTTTTATCCATCATTTTTGTAAGTAAACCAAAAAAGCAAACATAAATCAATCATATGATTTTAAAAATTGTTTGTTCGACAATTAAAAATAAGTCCTTTTTCTTCTCCTAAGTTTGATTAAAATAAATATAAATTGGAAGTTTATTAGAACCAGGTATGTAATCCAGCGAGAACCCTTTAGATTTGATTCAAAGGGTTCTCACTGGATTACACGAGGTTTTATTTTATACACTTATGCTGTCTTATGTTTATTTTGTATTTATCAAGTCCTTTCTTTATCTTTAATTCAATTAGATGTTAATGTAAATGAACCATAACTATGCAACCCAATTCCTAATAAATTAACCCCAAAATAGCATATCCAAATTATAAGAAAGCCCATCGAAGCTACAATTGCGGAATTTACACTTTCAATATTTTTATTTGTTCGAGTATGTAAATAAATCGAAAATAAGGTCCACGTAATAAATGCCCAAGTTTCCTTTGGATCCCAATTCCAATATGATCCCCATGCTTCATTAGCCCATACTGCTCCCGAAAGAATACCTATGGTTAAAAAGATAAACCCTAGACTAATAATACGATAACTCCAAAGATCCAATTGTTGAATCAATTGAAACCTGTAATAATTCCTAGAAGAAAGAAAAAAAGTGTTTGGTAAAAGATTATTTTTTTCTCTCACGTATTGAATCTCGCCCAGGGAAAACGACGCATTTACGAGATTATTACTTTTACTAAAAATCCTTAGGAATTTTCGAAATGTAATGACTAGAAGAGATAGTGATAATAATGATCCGCATAAAAGAGCTGCATAGCCCAATACCATCATACTTACGTGCATCATTAACCAATGGGATTGGAGAGCTGGTACTAATATTTCGGATTGATGCATTTCAGTTAAAAGACCCGAAGTAGCAAAACCTTGGGTAAAAATAGCACTTGGCTTGGTTATTGCGTTTAAATTTAAATAGTTTTTATAATTTTTAAAATACGGAACCATATGAATAATGGAGAAACTCCATGAAAGGAAGATTAATGATTCATATAAATTACTTAATGGTAAATATCCTAAATAAATCCAACGAGTAATTAATAATCCGGTTATACAGAAAAAAGTAGTCATCATCCCCTTTTCTGACGAATCATATAGTCCTACGATTTCATCGACTAATAAGGTTATCAAATGAATTGTAATTACAATTGAAACGACCGAAAACGATATATGATTTAATATATGCTCTAAAGTTGAAAATATCATAAACAATTTTAAATAAAAAAAAAGGAAAGTTCCTTAATTCCCAATTTAAATCCCTATCCTAGAAATTGGGAATTGAATTCAGTATAGGACTTATACTTTTAGAAGATGTCATGCCGCCACTCGGACTCGAACCGAGATGCTCTAGCACTGCTTCCTAAGAGCAGCGTGTCTACCGATTTCACCATAGCGGCTTATTCGAAATTATAATAACCTATTTTTATTCAATCGTCGAGATTGAAGTAGTCAATTTAATGCAATATATCTTTATATATTTAGGAAAGATTAAAATAAAAATAGCTGAATAAAAACTTTTTTTTTAATTAGAATTTTAACGTAACGATTTTAATTTTTAATAATAATCCGTATTTTTATTGGTCTATTTTTTATTATAGTGTTAGAATGTTCGTTTTATTTAACTTAAATAAATTTAAATAATAATGGAATTTTAAAATACTTTATTTTTTTATGCTCAAATAAAATCTAACTGGTGTAACTTCATAGTTATCTCACCTCAATCTATGGATTGAACTCAAAACGTTCTTTATGACTTATGACTTGCATTTTCTTTTGACTTAGCTTTTTACTACTTCAGTTCTTACTAATTTATTTTATGAATCTCAAAAAAGGCTTTTTTGGATGACATAAAAATCCTATTTTTATGTATAACAATTTTGTTGATATATGCAAGGGATTGTAACTCTTTACATAGCTCTTTGTATTAAATGGTAGTGTTGGTTTTAATTGTGGAGAGAATTTGTGTTAAAATTTAGCAAACAAAAGATTGGTAGGTTTTGTCCCAGGCTAGGGATATTATGTAATAAAAGATTTCAATTTCTATCATAAGTATATCGTGTTTCATATCATAATTGTACTGTACTTAAAAAAAAAATCATTTTTTTTTTAGAAATCAATTTATGTATATTACTTCAGTATATATTTCTTGATTGATCTTTCAGTGGAAACATAGGTTCTAAAATTGGTGTCTTTTTCGTATAATCGTATTTTTAGTATAATTACTTAAAAAGGGTTTTTCTTAATTTTAATTGTTTTAATTTAATAAATTAAAAATTTAAGGTATATTATACTAATATTATAGTAATAATAATTTATAGACAAAATGGTTTAGAAAATTATAAAACACATTTAAACTTAATTAATTAGTTTTGACTACAAATATATTTTCTTCTATATTAGTTTTATAAGTATATACGATATACTAAATACTATAGTTATGTTATTATAGTATAAAATAATGGATATAAAAGAGAAAAATCTTTTATTCTTGAATCGATGGGGATTCTTATTTTCCCCACCCTAAAAACAATAATGCATACTCAAAAGAAAAGTTAATCCTGTACTTGCGTTTGTTCTTTTTTTTTCAAACAAAAGAGTATAATATTAAAATTTAAATTTAGTAGACACAAGAATCCTTTATTTATTATAATAACGAAACTAATTCAATTTACTATTGCTATTGATTCGTTTAAAACAAAACATTCAGAGAATATCCACCTTTCCTTTTATTTCTCTATTTGGATATTTTTTATTATATATTATTATATATTTCTATATATTAATAGATACCTAGAATATATAAATTTATATTTAAGTTAATATATAATATAATTTATAATAGAATTATAAAATAAAAATATAATTATATAGAATTATTAAGTTAATATAATTTATAGTTTTTATAATCTTTTGAGTATTATTTAAAATAAATTTTTTATGTTATATAAATTTATATAAATAAAGTATTTGTATTTAAAGTCTAAAATAGTAATTTTAATTCTAAAATTATAAAATAAAAGTATTAATATTTAAATATTTATTAGAATATAATACTAATTTTTATAAATTTTTTTTAACTTATAAAATAAAACTTCTAAATAAATTATAAAAAATTTCCAATTAGAAACTAAAGTATACTGACTGTTTTTCGAGCCAGAACAATTAAGATTATTCCAAGCTTTGATTATTTATTTGTTGAATAAAAAAAACTTTTTGAATTCCTTGTAGAAAGAGATTTACCTAACGAAAAAGCTTTCAATGCTGCCCAATATCCTTTCTTTTTCCAAATATTTTTACGAATCCGCTTTTTTGAGATAGAAGTACGTTTTTTCGGAACTGCCATTAAAAATTATAATTAAGTTTTTAATCCTTATAGTTGGATGTCAAAGACATCTATTGTTCAAAACCAATTGTTTTTTCTTATTAATGATCTAGCTATCTACTGATTTTTCTAGATTGTACTCCCTTCATAAAAATATGAATATAGAAAAATCGCGTAACTAAATAAATAAAAAAGTACTGGGAACAAAAAAATAATAAAATAAAAAAAAAAATATCTTTTTTCTATTTCATACAATATCGAATAATTCATATTTAGTTTATTGGTCCTCTTATATCCTCATTCAAATCCATATCTATAAAATTTTCTATGCCATAGAAATCTAGTAGATTAACGTTGATATGATAATCAAATAAAAACAAAAGAATACAAACAAAAAGACTATACCTTTCTTTATATCTCTATTTTATATCGCTGTCTAGTTTCTTTTTGGCGTCCTACATTGATTTATAGGTACTAAAATGTGTAAAAATACATAATAAAAAACATCCAAAGTTTTACTAAACCCTTAATATTAAATATTAAATTAATAGAAAAAAAAATATTAAATCTGAAGTAAAAAAAAAAATATATTAATTTTTTAATATTATATATTAATTATATTAATTATTAATTAAGTTGGTCAAGATCGTAAAAAGAGCAAGAGTATATATAATTTTAAAATGTCTAAGAGACTAGTACTTAATCTGTTATCTGTTAAAAACTAAAAACGCCAAGATAAAAGATTTTCTAAAAGATATCTTAGTAATTCCTTCTTTTAATTTTATGTAAAGTTAAGTTTTGGATGTCATAGTTTGGAGATCAGAGCCTTTGCTAAAAATATAAAAGTCTAATATTAAAAGAATATTACAATAAAAGACAATCAATTAGTGCCAAAAGAGATTTTCAGAATAACCCCCCCCAAAAAAAAATAACTTTTTGGGGATAAGTTATGGTTTTTTTTATGATTCAGATCAAATACTGATTTTGGTGTAATTATTTAGCTTTGCTCTCTCAATATAGAAATTAGTATAATATGAAATAATACTGAAAAGGGAAATCTCCATTTTCATTCTTTGGATATTTATCAAATTTTACGTAATAATAATATAACTTAATAATAATATAATAATATAATTGAATTTTAATATTACTAAAAGTACTATTTTTTTCATCTTTTTCAATAGTAATTTGTTCATATCATTTGACAAATTTTAACTTCTTTATTTGAAAATATTTAAAATAGTTGAAAAAGATTCAGAATAATTCTAAAATTCTAGATTTTCTTTTGTCTATTTTAAGTTTTTATTTTATTAACTGAACCCTTTCCTTTCAAAAGAAATAAGAGCCAGTAAATAATAAACAATTAATTAAGATAAAAATAAAAAGACTTTTTTTATTTATTTTTATGGAATATATATATCAATATTCATGGATTATAACTTTCATTTCACTTCCAGTTCCTATATTAATAGGAGTAGGACTTATACTTTTTCCAACGGCAACAAAGGATCTTCGCCGTATGTGGGTTTTTCCAAGTGTTTTATTGTTAAGTATAGTTATGCTTTTTTCAACCTATCTAGTTATTCAACAAATAACTAACCCTTCTATCTATATATCTATAGGGTCTTGGACTATAAATAATGACTTTTCTTTAGAATTTGGCTATTTGGTTGACCCACTTACTTCTATTATGTTAATATTAATTACTACTGTTGGAATTTTGGTTATTATTTATAGTGACAATTATATGTCTCATGATCAGGGATATTTGCGATTTTTTGCTTATATGAGTTTATTCACTATTTCAATGGTAGGATTAGTTACTAGTTCTAATCTGATACAAATTTATTTTTTTTGGGAATTAGTTGGAATGTGTTCTTATCTATTAATAGGTTTTTGGTTCACACGACCTACTGCAGCAAATGCTTGTCAAAAAGCTTTTGTAACTAATCGCGTCGGAGATTTTGGTTTATTATTAGGAATTTTAGGTTTTTATTGGATAACGGGCAGTTTAGAATTTCGGGATTTGTTTGAAATATTGAATAACTTAATTTCTAATAATGAGGTTAATCTTTTATTTGTTACTTGGTGTGCCTTTCTATTATTTGCTGGCGCAATTGCTAAATCTGCCCAATTTCCCCTTCATGTATGGTTACCCGATGCTATGGAAGGGCCTACACCTATTTCAGCTCTTATACATGCTGCTACTATGGTAGCGGCTGGAATTTTTCTTGGAGCTCGGCTTCTTCCTCTTTTCATAGTTATACCTTATATAATGAATCTAATAGCTTTGATAGGTATAATAACATTACTTTTAGGGGCCACTTTAGCTCTTGCTCAAAAAGATATTAAGAGGGGTTTAGCTTATTCTACAATGTCTCAATTGGGTTATATGATGTTGGCTCTAGGTATGGGTTCTTATCGGGCTGCTTTGTTTCATTTGATTACTCATGCTTATTCCAAAGCATTGTTGTTTTTAGGATCTGGATCTATTATTCATTCAATGGAAACTATTGTTGGATATTCTCCAGATAAAAGCCAGAATATGATTCTTATGGGGGGTTTAAAAAAACATGTACCAATTACAAAAACATCTTTTTTATTAGGTACACTTTCTCTTTGTGGTATTCCACCTCTTGGATGTTTTTGGTCCAAAGATGAAATTCTGAATGATAGTTGGTTGTATTCACCAATTTTTGCAATAATAGCTTTTTCCACAGCGGGATTAACTGCATTTTATATGTTTCGGATCTATTTACTTACTTTTGAGGGACATTTAAATTTTTATTTTCAAACTTACAGTGATAAAAAAAGAAGTTCTGTTTATTCAATATCTTTATGGGGGAGAGAAGAGCAAAAGTGGATTAAAACAAAATTTCACTTATTACCTTTATTAACCATGAATAATAATAAAAGGACTTCTTTTTTTTTTAAAAAGAAATATCGAATTACTAGAAATGTAAGAAGTATGAGAGTACCTATTATTACTCTTCCTAATTTTGGCACTAAGAACATTTTCTCTTATCCTAATGAGTCGGATAATACTATGCTATTTGCTATGCTTGTATTAGTTCTATTTACATTGTTTATTGGAATTATAGGAATTCCTTTCTTCAAGCAATTCAATCAAGAAGGAATGCAGTTGGATATATTAACAAAATTATTAACGCCGTCTATAAACCTTTTATATCAAAATAAAAAGATTTTGATAGATTGGGATTGGTATGAATTTATAACAAATGCAACTTTTTCAATCAGTATAGCTTCTTTCGGAATCCTTATAGCGTCCTTTTTATATAATCCTGGTTATTCATCTTTACAAAATTTGAATTTATTTAATTCATTTGTTAAAGGTATTTCTAATAAACTGAAGATTTTTGAGAATAAAATAATAAATGTGACATATAATTGGTCATATAATCGAGGTTATATTGATTTTTTTTATGCAACATTTTTAATTCAAGGTATAAGAATATTGTCTAAACTAATTCATTTTTTTGATAGACAAGTAATTGATGGAATTACGAATGGGGTCGGTATTTTGAGTTTTTTCGTAGGAGAAGGTATTAAATATGTAGGTGTGGGTCGAATCTCTTCCTATCTTTTAGTGTATGTATCTTATGTATTAATCTTTTTATTATTATTAATTTACTCTTTTTTTCTTTAAATATTTCTAACTTCGAATTTTCTTTATTCCGATCCATATCCAGATAATAAGTTTCATAAACGGGTCTATTTTTATATCGTGTCTCTTTAAAGTGGAATTCATCTTTTGTTTTTTCCTTTCCATTCACTCGTATCTCTTCCGTTTCATCGCTTTTTTCCGGATCCTCCTTTTCTTCTGAAAAAAGGGAAGGAGAAGGATCTTCTTCGGTGGATTCCTCTTGTTCCTGTTTAGTCCCCTTCGTTTCTGAAGTTTTTTCTACATCTGTTTCTTCCTCACTTTCCCCCCTTTCTTTCAGTTTCTTAGTAAGAATGGGTGACGGTATTCTGCCTAAATAGTAGACACAGGTAATAAATAATAGAATACTAAAGATTCGAGCCATAAAATTTCTCAATTCTGACATAAGGTACTTATTAGATCTAATAGAATTGTTTTGCTGTATCCAGACTAATACCAATCCAACCCATTTCATGAATAAAATGTGACCAATTAACCAACCAACAAAACTACTTGTTACAAATAAGATCTTGTTGTTGCATCGAAACATATAAATGTTGACTAATCTGACTAACATTGAACTTGGTAAAATGAAATGGTTGAATAATTGAA